AAGAGTTTTTTTATACTTGTTCCATATATGTCTGCTTTGACTCGAATGAATGTTCTGAAGAAACCTCGATTAAGTTATGTTATATATGTTATAGAATGATTCTTGCGTTTTTGCCCTTCTGCTGAGAAAGCATTCATTTCTCGGCTCATTTCTTAAAATACTTCAATTGGTACACGCAAGAAATAGGCCAATTCAGCAGCTTTTTGTTCCATTTCCCGTGGAGTAAAATTATCATCAGTACGAGTCAATGGAATGGCTCCCTGGCCTCTGATATCCATATAAAGGACACGCCGAGCATAAATACCCTCTTTAACTTCTATTCTGATGGACTGAATATCTTTTATAAAAAATTGGAGGAAGACCCGACGATTTTTTCCAGGAAATCCCCAACGAAAGATAGACACTATTCCGTCTTTTCTATCAAATCGATCATAACCACTACCTACATTCCACGAAATTGTGCACCACAAATAGGAGCTAATAAAAAGACCCGCGATCCCATAGAAAGACATCACAATTCCTTGTGGAAAAAAAACTATTTGCTGAGACGGAAATAAAGATATCAAATTTCTACCAAGATAACTCGAGGTTCCAACCAACAAGAATCCTAATGAACCTAAAAAAAGGATAACAGCCCAGCAGAAATTACTTGTTTTTCGAGCCCCCGTTATAGGTTCTATCCATATATGTTCTGATCGACAACTCATACTTTATCCAGTTACTTTTTTTTATTGAGAGAATACCCCAAATGAATTTGACTTTAGTCCGTTTGTTTCCGAAGTAACCCGCATCAACTAGTACTAGTTTGATGTGAACCTTTAGGAGTAATTCATTAAATTGGTTAGATCTAAACTAATAACATACCCTTCGTATGATCTCACTAAAGATAGCCACATGCATATAGATAGACCAACTTTACAGTTCAGCCATCCGCCGATTCGGGTCTATTTGAAAATCGCTAGAATATAGTATTTTCTGGAGACATAAGAGTTTTTCGGCGGAAGCCGCTTATACCAATTTGTCTAAATGGATATCTGTGTTATGATACAAGCGTAAATTTTGAAAAAAAAAATAGATGAGAGTTTGTGCCATCGGCTCTAAACAATCTTGTTTTTTTGAACATGAAGAAATAAAGAAGCCATTGCGATTGCCGGAAATACTAGGCCTACTAAAGGGACCAAAACAGAGGGAAAGTTAAGAGTTGTCATAGAATGGGTACCTCGATTTACTATTTGTACCTGTTATTTTTATTTAGATTTTATATTTATAATATAAAGATATCTTATTATATATAAAGAATAAAGATATCTTATTATAATTTGATAATTCTAAATTGGAATTATTATTACTTTTTACTTTACTTAATATCTATTCTATTAAGTATAGATATAAGTATATATCTAAGTGAGTATATAATGTAGTTTTTCATTTCATCTTTCTACATGAAAGATTTGAAAGGATATGGATAAAGATTTGAAAGGATATGGATGCGATATTATTTTATTTATTTTTTGCTCTTGTCTTCGAATTTCATTTACTAAGCACTTAAAAAGAAATTAGATTCTATTTATATTGAAGGGTTTGTTAGAATGCCATCCAGCAGGGATTCTTAGTAAAAATAAGATTATCGTAAGATATAGAAAGATAAAAAATTCTATATTTTCTATATTTTATAGATTAGATTTTAATTTAATTATATATGACGAGAAGAAGATATTTTTTATTTGCCTAATTTCACGAAAATAAGAATTTCATCTTTTATCTTGTTGATAGAGGCTTCTTGATCAATAATCAGAAATATAGAAAAAAGAGGCAGATTTTCTATTTTCTGTGACTTTTGATTCTTTGATACAATTAGATCTTATGTCAACAAAGACAACCCTATTCGTCTAATTTTGATTCAAAGGAAAGAAAGTGTGGAGTTGAAATAACTCACTCAGAACGCTTTTTAAAGGATTACGTGGTACGATTAGATCGAATAAGCCCTTCTGGAATAAATACTCAGACGCTTGTGAACCGTCGGGTACTGTTTTATTCAATGTTTGTTCAATTACTCTTTTACCCGCAAAGGCAATGTAGGCATTGGGTTCGGCAATAATGATATCCCCCAACATACCAAAACTAGCTGTCACCCCACCGGTAGTAGGAGATGTAAGGATTGGTACATAGAATAACTTTTTATTTGATTGATAATCATATAAAGCAGAAGATATTTTAGCCATTTGCATCAAGCTCAAACTTCCTTCTTGCATGCGTGCCCCTCCAGAAGCACACACTATAATAAGAGGTAGAAATTCTTTAGTAGCGTATTCAATCAAACGGGTAATTTTCTCCCCCACTACGGATCCCATACTACCCCCCATAAACTGAAAATCCATAACCGCAATTGATACGGTAATACCGTTTAGTTGCCCTATGCCTGTTTGAACAGCCTCGGTTAATCCTGTTTTTCTTTGATAAGAATTGATACGCTTTTTATAAGGCTCCTCCTCCGAATGAA